AAATTTCTGCATATCCGCAAAAATCGATCAATAATATCAAAATCGGATGAATCGGCCCAGACCGGCTTACTAATGGGATGCCCTAATACATTACAAAATTTCGCTTTAGCCAATGATCTAATTAGAGGAATAATTGGAACTATTGTATCAAACTTTTTCATAACAATTTCGATTAGAAATGAATTTTGTAGCATTTGACTCCGTACTACTGAAAGATTTAGCCGCACATTTGAAAAATGGCCCAAATAGTGAAATGAATGTTCGGATAATTGGTTTATATGGATCGTTCCTGGTTGAGACCAAACATAAAAATGACATTGCCATAAATGGAAAAAATAGTATTTCCATTTATTCATCAAAAGAGGTGCATTCTTTGAAGCCAGAATCGATTTTCCTTGATATCGAACATAATGAATGAAGGGATCCTTGAACTTGAAGAATGATAAGGTCGACGAAAAATCCTTAGCAAAGACTTCCACAAGATGTTCTATTTTTGCATAGAAAAAGATTCGCTCAAAAAGAACGCTAAAAGATTTGAATCGTAAATTAGAGGATTTGTTATGTAGAAAAAGGAAGATAGATTCGTATTCATATACATAAAAATTATATAGGAACAAGAAAAATCTTGTATTCCTTTTTGAAAAAGTAGAAATCGATTTTTTTGGAGTAATAAGACTATTCCAATTACAATAGTAATAAATAAACAACCTTAATAAATGAAAGAAAGGGGGATCTTTCACCCAGTATCGAAGGGTTTGAACCAAGATTTCCAGATGGATAGGATAGGGTATTCGTATATCTGACACATAATTTAAATATGTAAATTTATCTTCGAAAAAAGGAAAAATTGAATGAATTGATCTCAAATTATTATAAGATTTTACGATTTCTGCCTCCTCTAAGGAAGAGCTTAATTGTAGGGAAAATGGAATTTCCACGACGACGGCAAAACCCTCTGATATTATTTGAGAATAAAAATGATTATTATACCCCAAAAATGGATTTGTGTTAGAATCATTCGTAGAAATAATCAAATGAGTCTGTTGATACATTCGAGTAATTAAACGTTTTACAATTAGTAAACTAGATTTATTGTCATAACCTACATTTTCTACAAAAATAGATCTATTTAAATCATGACTATAAGCGAGTCCATAAATATACTCCCGAAAAATAAGTGGGTATAGGAAGTCCTGTTGACGAGATCTATTTAGTTGTAAATATACTTGATATTCCTCCATTTTCAAAATTCGATTTAATTTAGTCAAAGGATCCGGGATTCATTGGATTATCAAATGATACATAGTGCGATACGGTCAAAACAGGGTATTCTATTATATATTTGAATTATTAGAATAAAAAAAACGAAAATAGATACCTAGAAAACAAGTAAAACCCATCAACGGACTCTCTCTCCTCGCTTTTTCCATCTAATTGTTCTAGGATAAGAAGCTAGTTAGAAATCCTTTATTTTTTTTTTTCTCAGATCAATCGCTCTTTTGATTTTGGAAAAAAAAAAAATATCTTTATCAATATACTCTTTCTTCTACACATTTATCGCTACCCCATAACATAATGGAGAATAGCTAATAGTTAGGACTCATAACAAAAATAAATAATCCATTCGTGGGAAAAGCTTTTCCCACATCAAGCACTAATCTCTTTTTAACATACAATTAGATGGGGTAATCATTCAAATTTAAAATGAAAGCTCGTTGCTTTTTGTTTCCCTAAAATTGGAGCCGTCAAGCTCTATCCCTTTATTAATTCAACCAAACTTCATTTTTTTGTTCCAAGCCAAGAATTCAAACAAAAATTTTGGCCGGATTCAATAAGAATGGAATATTTTTAGAATTCGCCATTGATACGACATGCTGCTTTTTCCATTCCTTCCTTTCTGGATCAGTCGTGGTCTTACAAACTCTACCGATGGTATGGACGAACCAATTGCTTCATAGAAATGTGTAAAAAACGGAGTCGCGCTTAAAAGCCGAGTACTCTACCATTGAGTTAGCAACCCTAATAAAAAAAATAGGATGTGTATATCCAATCGCAATAAAAACAAACAATAAAAACAATAAAAATAAAAAGATTGAATTGTCTAATAAAATATTACATTAAAACGGAAAAGTAAAAATAAAAAAATTAAAAATGTCAAAGACGAATCGATTCTGAACATACAAATGAACAGATCAAATGAAAATAGAAAAAATTTTATCAAATAAAAAAGAAAAATGAACAATGATAGACCACCTCTTTGTCTACTATGTTATAGTCTTTGTCTACTATGTTATACATTATACATACATTATTTTTTTTATTATTTCTATTTACTTTTGAATCAAAAAATAACTTCTTGTTTGTTGTATCACAGAAAATTCAACGAACCCGCCATTTGATGAAGTAAAAAAAGCCCATGGAACATGAATAAATGGATCGATTTTTTGATTCACGATCGGATTATATTTGTTTGATACACTGTTGTCAATATTAGTGTTGA